TTACAATTACTATTAATTAATAGTATGTTATATATATATATATATATATATATATATTGACAATAATATATATTGACTATACATATAAGTATATATAAGTATATTCATACTATATATAGTATGAATATACTATGCTATGAAATATGAAATGATAGTATGAAATGAGATAATGGTGATATAATGAAAATCAAAAGATTTCAGTAGTCATATGGGGTAAAAAGTCTAGGTATTTCTAGTATATTCTACTCAAATCAAAGTCTTATTTTCATTAAAATCCAGGTAGAAAATCATTCTTTCTATTGATTCGATACGAACGAATACGTAAACATAATCTAATGCATCGAACGATTATATTTTAGCCCTTTCCTTGTCCTAGATTGAATTTCTATTTTTCTTAATTGATTTTATTCAATCCGTTGAGTTGTGAGGAACCTTTACATATAGCAACTCATATCTTTCTATACCAAAAACCAAAAAGAATCAGAAACTTTGAACCTGTACTATCCCACTGACCCTCTCAGAAATAAAAAAAATCGAGTTATTTCATTAGAGTTAGAATGAAAGGATCATTCCATTTCGTACCAATCTCTAGTACTAAAGAAAGATAGAAAGATCGCGATTTGGGAATGAAACAAAATACTTGTTTGTTTTTTGTTACGGCAATAACACTTAGAATAACACTTAGTAAGAACAACCATTGTGTAGCGCGGGTTTGTTTTACAGCAAACCCGCGCTACACAATGAAAGATAGCACAGAGTGGTATAATCGACAAAATCGTAAATGATCCACAACTACATATAAGATCTTTCTAATAGAAAGAATCGCACATTATCGAACGATTCGACAGACCAAATCCCCCACAACTGATAGAATATAGAATAACTAAGGTTGGTACATTTAGGACAATTCATCATCTCTGAAACAATCAATTGGAGTTGTTGTTCTGCTAAAAAAAGCGGTTAGTCAGGGGACTTCTACAAATACAAGACCAATAAAATAATAGGTCCTAGGTCCATGTGACTCAGGATTCGATTTGGTTGGGTCAGGTTGGAGTTTTTAGACAGCATCATGTCATGATTTTAACTTCATAAATTAAGTGGGATTGGGTATACCAAAGCAAAAGTGTATCACTAACTCTTTGATCGTGGACAGGAAAAGAGGAAAAAAGTCATATGTAAGTCATCCACGAAAATTAATGAGGAGGGATGGGTATTTTATCCGAGATTTGACAAATACTGTTTAGACCTATTGAAATTGGATCTATTAAAATAAAATGAATTGTTGTTGTTTTTATTTTCCTGTCCCTATGTACTTACATGAACATGTGGTAATGCTTTCATTTCTATGGACCAACCAATCGGCCAGTTCATAAACAAGTACTTATGAGGAAATAAAATCTATAAAAAAAAGAATGTCTATACAAAAACAAAAATAGAATGTATTAGGGCTATACGGACTCGAACCGTAGACCTTCTCGGTAAAACAGATCAAACTGATTATTATCAAAATGATTCGAACTGTTTCAAAGACCCAACATGCATTTTATTTTGTTGCATTGGGCTCTTTCATTAACTGATGAAAAGATTCAGTTAGTCCACCATATTTTTTCTTTCCTTTACGGGAAGATAAAAGGATAATGAGATGGCTCCATGTGCTCTGATTCATTATTTGTATTCTAATCTGGGAGCAATACCAAAGTGTTTCAAAGAAGGGTTACCTTGACTTAGGTCTGCCTCCGGCCTAAATCAACCTAAGTTAAATGGAGTCTCCACCGCTCCGCTGCAAGAGTCAAATATGAGACTTCATACACCTTAAAGTTCATAGAACGAAAAGAGGTTATTTTGAGGCCCTTAAACTCATTATGCCTGGCATTGAATGGGCTGAGTATTAACCTTATCAACTATCAAGGGTTCTATTTGGCACCTGAACTCGCACCTGAATCAGACCGAACCAAATATTTGTCATGCTATTGTTCTCTTGTTCCCTCGAATTTAATTTATGGAGTAAGACATCGATTTCTCAATAAGAGAAATTATGTTCATTGCATAATTGGCTCCCTTGAAAAGCGTTGGCGCACGTGTAAACGAGGTGCTCTACCTAACTGAGCTATAGCCCTTGTTCATAGATATCTTAACATATAGATAATTTATTGTCAAGGTGTATATTCCATGATCCCACATGATAGTTCTATGGCCCCTTTACTGTTAAAACGGATTGATATTGCTTAGAAATGATATTCTATCTATAATTCCCGAAGTAATGGGTCCTTTTTTTGATGATAAATGACCTACTTAACTCAGTGGTTAGAGTATTGCTTTCATACGGCGGGAGTCATTGGTTCAAATCCAATAGTAGGTAGAACTTATTAGATACCGGAGTCAATGGTATCTAATAAGTTTTTCTACCATCTTCTTTTTTTCGTTGTATCAGATTAGACTTGATTGTGTTCAATTAGCAGAATTAAAATGTGGTGTATATATGTATATATATAGTATAATA